TGATACAATCATTGGAATAATTGGAACAAAAGTATCAAACTTCTTAATAGCATTATCGCTTAGAAAAAACTTTGCTAGCATTTGATTGCGTACCGTTGAAGTCCTTCGTCGCACACTTGAAAAATAAGCTAGAAAGTCAAGGGAATGCTTGGATAATTGGTTTAGATGGATCCTTTTTGGTTGAGACCACAGGTAAAAATAAGATTGCCATAAATTTACAAAGTAATATTTCCATTTATTCATCACAAGAGACGTACCTTTTGAAGCGAGAATTAATTTTCCTTGATACCTAACATAATGCATGAAAGAATCTGTTAATATCCAGAGATTAGCTTGAAAAGCTATGGACAAGACTTCTTCAAGATGCTCTATTTTTCTATAGAAATAGATTCGTTCAACAAGGGCTCTAGAAGATGTTGATCGTAAATGAGAAGATTGGTTGCGGAGAAAGACAAAGATGGATTCGTATTCACATACATGAGAATTATATAGGAAGAAGAAGAATCTTTGATTTCTTGCTGAAAAAGAAGGACCGACTTTCTTTGTCGTAATAAGACTATTCCAATTATGAAACTCGTGGAGAAAGAATCTTACGAAATGCAAAGACGAAGCATCTTTTAACCAGTAGCGAAGAGCTTGAACCAAGATTTCTAGATGGATTGGGTAAGGTATTAGTATATCGAAGACATAATTTAAATGTGAAATTTTGTCCTCTAAAAAAGAAAATGTTGAATGAATTGATCGTAAATTATCGGATTTGACTCTCCCTTTCCCCGTCTTTTCGAACTTTTCTAGCCAAGATAGTAATCGTCGAGAAAATGGAATTTCCATAATGACCGAAAATGCTTCTGATATCATTTCAGAATCAAAATTGTTGTTGCGTCCCCAAAATATATTTTTTTTAGAATCATTCGTAGAATGAATCAAATAATTCTGGTCATACAGTCGAGGAATTAGCCGTTTCACAATTAGTAAGCTGAATTTCTTGTCAGAACCTACATTTTTGAACAAAATGGATCTATTTAAACCATGATCATGAGCAAGTGCATAAATATACTCCTGAAAGATAAGTGGATAGAAGAAGTCATGTTGTTGAAATCTATCGAGCTCTAAAGCGCTTTGAAATTCCTCCATTTGAAAGTCTATTTGAACCAAAGGTTGAGGATTTTGAGGGTTATCAAATGATACAGAGTGCGATCCAGTCAAAACAAGGTCTTTATTATAATAAGAAACAAATAGATAGATACCTCGGATACAAGTAAACTTATCAACGGATTCTCTATACTCTCTTTTTCCATTTAATTCAAGTAGTTTCAATTCGTTCTAGGATAACAAGATGTTTAGAAATCCTTTCTTTTTTCAACCCAATCGCTCTTTTGATTTTGGACATTTTTTGATCAATCTACTGTTTCTTAGACACACACCTCTCCATTGTAGAATGAAGAATGAGAATATTTAGGATTCATTCAAAAATCAAGAATCCGCTCATGGGAGAAACCCTTCCCGTATCAGGCACTAATCTATTTTTAACGTCTAATTAGATCGGGGAATTATTCAAATTAAGAATGGGAGCTCGTTGCTTTTTCTTTCCTTAGAATTTCATTCAGTTAATTGAAGCCAGAGGGCTCTATCCATTTATTCATTCGACCCAATTTCAAATTGAAGACATTTTGCTACCTTCCAATCAGTTAAAGAAAGTTTTCTAAGGATCGGAAAAAGGAAAATATTCTCATAACTATTGATACGACATGCTATTTTTTCCATTCAGTCCCTTTCAGGATCAGTCGCGGTCTTCCCAACTTTACCGATGGTATGGATGAATCCCTCGCGTCATCCAAATGTGTAAAAGATCCTAGTCGCACTTAAAAGCCGAGTACTCTACCGTTGAGTTAGCAACCCAAATAGAATAAAAGAGTATGTAGAGACAATCAGAATCAAAAGAAATGATTAGACGAGGTACTCAAACCATAAAAATAAATTTGCGAATCAATTAGGAACATAAAACGGAATAAGTCAGATGAAAATAGAAGAAATTTTAGGAGAAAAGAAAAACGAGAAATAAATGCCAAAATTCATAGATCATCCCTTATGTTATTGTTATTCACTTTTTCAATCAAAAATGGGTGAATCAAAGCGCATCCAACGAAGCCATTATTTGAATAAAATAAGGTAAAAAAACCAACCCTATAGGATGGAAATAAATAGATCCACTTATCACGATGAATTCTATTTGTTCCATGCCTTGTTGTCAATAGAAAGGTTAAGAAAAGAATGCAATTTCAAATGCAATTTCAATTGAAATAATATTCAATAAATAATGACTTGTGTTAGATTGGCACTACATAAATATAAAAAAGTTTCGATAGGGGAATACATAAGAAGTAGAAAAAATCTGGGATTTATTCAATTAATGTAGAAACAGAATAAAGAAAACTACAAAGTTCTATAGGAATTACTACCCCTCCCCCCTTTTTTTATTGACTTAATTGAAAAAATTTTTAACAGGGGGTAGATTGGAGGAAATTCTCTTAAAAACCTCCATCGCCTCTAAATGTTTCTGAACCGTTTCTGACTTCTTTAAAATGTCCCGAACAGTTTCGGTAGGCTGAGCACCCCTTTCAAGGAAATATACAATAGCAGGAGCGTTTAAATACGTTTGATTATTTATCGGATCATAAAAACCCACTTTACGAAGATCTCTTCCTTCTCTTCTGGATCGAACATCAATTGCAACGATTCGATAAGTCGCATGTTGCTTTCTACCACATCGTTTTAAACGAAGTTTTACCATAGCATTCCTCGAATTTGAAACCCCTATGAAATTGATTCAATTATGGAATCATGAATAATTATTGGTTCAGTCGGTAGACAAACAGAATAAGCTATACTTTTTCTTCTATACATAGAGGCTAAAGATTTTTCGGACGAAATCTTCTCAAGACCCTGTCTTTTCTTCGAAAAATCGAATTTCTAGAAATATATATTTGAAATAAAACGAAAAAACTAAAAAAAACTTCAGAGAAATATCTAAGAGAAATAGACAAAACTACAAATATAGAAGGAACATAACTAACCTAAAACTAAATAAGACGTAAAAATGAATTACGTACGAATCCGCATCTTTAAGTAACTCAAGAGGCTAGACTGAACAACTCTTACTGATATAGATATTCTATCTATGGTCAATATGAAAATTGAAACATCTTAGGTATGCAAATTTTTTTCACAAAGAAAACTGGTTGTCACTGAAATAGAAGAAATAGAATGATAACACTACCTACTGCACTTCCCCATTTGCTATGTATTTTCTTATTTTTTGAAGTAATCTTTCTTGAGTCGTGCCATAAAGGAAAGTGAATACAATCTATGACTCACTCTTCGTCTCAATCTAGACATAGATTGACAATTTTTCATTAGATCCAAAGACCAAATACCGAAAAAATTCAAAGAAAGAAGATTGGTTAGAGGTCGAACTTGCTTCTTTGATAATGAGATTCGGGGCACAGATATTTAAATTCATACTTTCTGCTACTGATTAAGGCCTATCTACTCCACACAATCTCATCTGGCTTGCTGAATCATAAATCAAAAAGGATCCTTTATTTACAGAGTTACGTAATGGAAATTCGATTATCTAGGCAAACTAGGGACAAAGACAAAGAAGGTGAAATTCAGTCCTTGCTCCTACTTTCAATTTTACCCCAACCCCTCTTAAAAAAACGACTTCATTCTATTATCAATTGAATTTCATTAACCAACTCTTATTTAGAATTCATAGATCCGGTAAAATGAATAGAAAATGCATAGTTGGACTACCTGTATAGGTAATAAGAGAGGGGGAAGATAGGTTCTTTCGCATTTAGATTTGAAAAATTTAATATCTATTTGAATTTGGAATAAGATTTTTCGAAGTAACTAACTTGCTTCAATATGAAGGGAATGAGCATATGATCAAAACTATGCCCTATTTTGTTTATTCAAACGCTTGTGTTGTCATCTATCTTCTCTCATCTTGCCCAAATCACAAATCTATTCCATTAGATCTGCATATCATTTGCACTTGGTTTATTTGCATTTGTGAAAAATGGAGATATGATTCCGAAAAAATCAGTCAAAATCAGACAAGAAAGAAGAATCATATTCTATCCAATAGAAAACCGTTAAGTAGACTGTTGTTTACTTAAAACATTCGGATAGAATGGATAGGATATCCTCTGGGACGAAAGGGATCGAACCTTCGACTTACAGGACCAAAGCCCGCCGCCTTACCAATCGGCTATGCCCCATTTGTGTTTTCTTCAATATTTCAATAGAATGGACGGATATCCTTGGGACGGAAGGGATCGAACCTTCGACTTCCGGGACCAAAACCCGTCGCCTTACCACTTGGCTACGCCCCATTTTTGTTTTCTTCAATATTTCAATAGTCAATATTTCAATAGAATGGACGGATATCCTCGGTACGAAAGGAATCACCTTCCGGGCTGAACGAAAAACCCCTTGCCTTGGCCACTAGCAACGTCCAATTCCATAATGGATAGGAGCCTTGGGGGACGAAAGAAAATCCCTTTCCGCTGGATTTCAAACCCGTTGCCTGACCCTAGACAACATCCCAGTTAGTGTTCTATGACACATTAGAAATATAGACGAATATCCCCCCTTTTGTCAAGCCGTGCGGTATATCTATAGAAAATTTTGATATTTTCTTTGAATATATAAATAAATATAGATTCTAAGTTCATGCTAGGAATTTGACACATGGAGATATAGAATTCGACTGAATTTATTGATCATTACATAGAATTCAATTAAAATAGTAGATAAAAATATGATTTCTTCTATTCTCCTTTGAGAATTAGAGGAGTTTTGATTGGGCAGGTTCAACGAAAAAGAAGGATTTTTTTGGCTACCGTACTTTCTTCATTTTTCCTTCTATCAAGAACTCAATCAAATTGCAATTATCTACAAGAAAAAAAATGTCTGTTATGCTTAATATCTTTAGTTTGATTTGTATCTGTCTTAATTCTGCCCTTTCTATGAGTAGTCTTTTCGTCGCCAAATTACCCGAGGCCTATGCTTTTTTGAATCCAATTGTGGATGTTATGCCAGTTATACCTGTGTTCTTTTTTCTTTTAGCCTTTGTTTGGCAAGCCGCGGTAAGTTTTCGATAAGATACTTAATACTATCCTATAAAATTCATGATTTATTCGATAAAAATTATACACATTGATAAGATCAACTAAGTCTTTACAGTATCAACCTTCGATTCAAACCTTGAAATTCGTGGATCACGACGATAAATCAAATCCGGCTGGCCACATTTCCCCATTCTGACCCTTTTCGAGTGAAAGGCCTTAATTAGATTGAATTTCAATTATTTGATTTGAGTCTAGGGTTTTAGTTTCTATTTCTAGAAAGCACTTCATTTCTTGGTGTCAAAATAGAATCTGGGGTATAAAAATGGATGATCTATTCTCTTTTCTCGTTTTTTCCAAAAAGGGTCTTGGAGATTGTGTAATGCTTACTCTCAAACTTTTCGTTTATACAGTAGTAATCTTCTTTGTTTCTCTCTTCATCTTTGGATTCCTCTCTAATGACCCAAGCCGTAATCCTGGACGTGAAGAATAATCAAATAAAAGGTTTTTTCCTTTGTCTAGCTTGATTTTTCATTTTCTTAGGATTTTTTTATCTATTCCACACGTTTAACTAGGAAAAAGGATTTTCAAAAATTGAAAAAAAAGAAAATATCAAGTCATCGACGAAAACGGAAAGAGAGGGATTCGAACCCTCGGTACGAATAACTCGTACAACGGATTAGCAATCCGACGCTTTCATCCACTCAGCCATCTCTCCCAATTGAAAAAGATAATTATAATTATTAATAGGTTACATTCCACATGAAGAAAGGATTTCAAAAAGTCATTCTTTCGCCTTCTTTATCTTTAGTATCTTTATCGTTACCTTATTATATAGATTCTATAGATAGATAGACGATATATAGATATGTAAAACTTTTGGTAGTAATTCCTTTTCCCTTTTAGATAAAGTAAAGACTCAAAAGAGATAATACAAAGAAAAAAACGAAATATTAAGATAAGGAAAGAGGACTTCCTTGCTTTGATTTTCTTCGAAGGGCCCTTTTTCTTTCTACGGCCTGGCCCGGTCACTACCCAGCCGGGCCTTTTTGTATTTCATGGAATTCTAGTAGCATATTACTATATGGAGTGTATAATCTCTAAATATATTAAAGCAAGAAAAAAACTAAGAAGGACTATTTTTATATTTACTAGAGACCTTTCTAGAACTTTTGATAGAATAGAAAAGGACCGCTTCTATTATTTTTTCTTCCTTGTTTTAGTTACTTGACTACCTTATCTGGAATAAATCCAATAAAACCTTATTTTTCTCTTATGATTTTGTTGATTTTGGTGCGCCGTATCTAGCACCATGCTTCCAGCAAAAGAAAAGATATAGGTATTTAGTGGCCCTCTTCTCAGAATCGGAGAAAAGTGAAAACCCCGACGCAAAACGTTATCACTCCAATTTTCATGATTTTTTTGATTACACCCAATTCCCCTGTTCGACAAAAGTCCCGGTTGTCTATAATAATGGCATTGTAGCGGGTATAGTTTAGTGGTAAAAGTGTGATTCGTTCGATTAATCTCCTTAATAGTTAAGGGGTATTTCGGTTTCATTCCGATTCCGACCAAAAACTTTATTTCGTAAAGGGATTTAATCCTTTATCTCTCAATACCACTTCGGGGAAAAATATAAATTCTCGCGATTTCTATCCAAAGGCCCCTTCAAAATGGAAAAATTGGATTCTGAAATTGCGAAACAAAATTTTCAAATTGGATCAATACTTCCAATTGAATGAGTATGGGTAAGGGGTCCATGGATGACGATATAAAAGTCGATTTCTAATCGTAACTAAATCTTCCACTTTTGTTTTGATTCGTAGAGAAAAAGTGAAGCAAAATAGCTATTATATGATGTCTTTAGTTTACTAGAGACATGGTCATATTATTTTAGCTCGGTAGAAAGAAAATCTTTTTCCTGTTCAGATCCTTTCAAACAACTAGAAATAGAGAACGAAGTAACTAGAAAGATTGTTATAATCGCCGTCTTCTAGAGGGATCATCTAGAAAGCGAGTCGTTTTGAATGTATTCAGACAAAAAGCTGACATAGATGGTATGGGTATATTTTTGAAGTTGATCCACATCTTATCTTAGATCTAGGAATTTTTCCATCTTCCATAAAGGAGCCGAATGAAACCAAAGTTTCATGTTCGGTTTTGAAGTAGAGACGTTAAAGTGAAAAATGCTGACTTGACGTCGACTATAACCCCTAGCCTTCCAAGCTAACGATGCGGGTTCGATTCCCGCTACCCGCTCTAGATCCTCGATTATCTAGTCGATTATTTTTCTAGTAAGAAATCCTCATTCATCATTGAATATAGAATTGTCCTAATTCTGTAAAAAAAATACTAATATTATTTT